GGCACGCTAGATCAAATAAGTACCTTGTGGCAGACTTGAGAACTTCTATGGGTCGAATTTTGAGTATTCTCTTATTTATCACCTGTGCCTACAATTTAGGCGGAATACCCTCGCCTATTTTCACTAAGAAACTGAAGGAAAACTCAAAAAAAAAAAAAGAAATGGGGGAAAGTGAGGAAGAAACAGATGTAGAAATAGAAACCACTTCCGATTCCGAAGAGATCCAAGTGGATGAAGAGGAAAAAACAAAGGAGAAATTTGAAAAACCTATTGTGACTCTTCTTTTCGATTATAAACGATGGAATCGTCCATTGCGATATATAACAACCAATCAACCTGCAAATGCTGTAAGAAACGAAAACGAAATGGCACAATATTTTTTTGCTACATGCCTAAGTGACGGAAAACAAAGAATCTCTTTTACATATCCACCCAGTTTGTCAACTTTTTTTGAGATGATACAAAAAAGGTGGTTTTTAGACACGACAGAAACAAGATCCTCGGAAGAACTATATAATCGTTGGGTTTCTACCAACGAACAAAAAAGAAAGAGCCTAAGCAACGAATTTATCAAGCGAATTGAAGCTCTAGACAAGGGTTCTCTTGATGATGTACTTGAAAAAAGGACTAGATTGTACAATGATGGGACTGAGCAAAACTGCTTACCAAAAGTGTATGATCCTTTTTTGAGCGGACCCCACCGTGGAACAATTAGAAATTTCGATTTGGACTCAAGCATCAACAATCCTTTAAACAACCCGATAGAAGATTCCCTAACAAGCATGTGGAATAAGCTTAAGCTTCAAGATATCCTTCCTAATGATTTCCGAGAATTTGAAGATCAAGAAGACAAAAGGAAAGAAGATCAAGAAAACAAAAAAAGTGAAGATCAACAACAAAAAGAATATCAATATCAAAGTGCATTAAGTGCATTTGAAGACGAAGATAAAGAATATCAAAGTGCATTTGAAGATGAAGATCGAGAAATTCGAAGTGAATTTGCAGGGGAACCAAGGCCTAATACGGCTTTGAATTTAAACGAAAATGATGAAATTGAAAACCTTGAAATTGCAATCGAAAACTTTGAAATCGAAAAAAAGGTTCCTCGATGGTCATACAAATTGAACGTGGATTGGGGGGATTTGGAAAACGAGCCAAAAGACAATGAAGAAGAGGAAAATCAGGCTTATGATATTTGTTCACCAGAAGTAAGACGCGTAGTCATTTATACTGAGAAAGAGACTGAGAACGAGACTGAGAACGAGACTGAGAAAGAGACGGAGACTGGTGCGAATGCTAGGACTATCGAAAAAAATACTAAGACTACTACTGACGAAGATAAGACAGATAAAACTGCCGAGAATGCTCGGACTATCGAAAATCCTAAGACTACTACTGACGAAGATAAGACAGATAAGACTGCCGAGAATATTAAGACTCCTACTGAAGAAGATAAGACAGATAAGACTGCCAAGAATGCTCGGACTATTGAAAATCCTCAGAATACTATTAAGGATAAGGAAGATAAGAAGGAGGAGGAACCGGAAGAAATTGCTTTGCTTTCCTATTTTCCTATAAAGTTCTTTCATTTAACCATCCATCCAGTTTATCAACTCAACGACAACGAAGACAGAGATTACCTTTTAGTAAAACTGAGATTTGTCTGATTATATTAGGAATGGCTATCTCTTGTTCTACGGAATCAGAGGATGTCAATCAAAATATTGCCTCCTTTTGGCGACAATGTTTCATACTCGGGCTGGGACTTGGTTTATGTTGGCATTGCTCCGCGGAGTAGGCTTATTCTTTTTCTTTCTGTTCTCATCGAAAAATAAAGTAAAAGAAAACGTCACTATAGCCTTGCTATAGCTATAGTAAGTAGTAAATTACTAAAAAAAGAAAAATGGATAAATAAAATAAATAAAAGAAAAGATAAGAAGAAATTCGACCGCCCCCCATATATTTCATCCCCTCTCCTACAAAGAAACTTATAACACCAACCCCGTTCGTAATTCCATCAATTACCCCTCTATCAAAAAAAGACATTTGTTCTGCTAACCTTCTTATGCCACTAATAAAGATAGTTTTATAAAAAGCTTCAATATAAGCACAATTATATGACCAATTATAGAGAATATTGATTTTTTGGTCCCAGAAGAGTCTTTTAGGCCCCGTTTTCATAAATAAATTCATTAAGCCAAAATTATGAAAAGATGAATAAACAGGCCTATATAAAAAAGACGCTATAAATATTCCAAAAAAGGCTATACTTACTGAAAAAAATGCATTTGTGACAAATTCATACGAATCCATAGAATTGTTTGAATTTGACTGTAAAAAAGTTATCGTCGGAGCTAACCATTTTGATAATATATCAAAATAGACTTCCTTTTGATCAAAAGGAATTCCTATGGATCCGATGAAACAAGTAAATAAAACCAATACAATAAGTGGAAATAGCATTGTATTGTCCGATTCCTGGGGATAGATTGAATTTTTTTTATTGGAAAAAAGAGTAATAGTAAAAAGAGGTCGCATCACATTTCTTGCATTCCCATGAATTGGATACCCTTTTTTCAAAAAAAGGGAAACGCTTTCAATATTATTTATTGTTGATAAAAGCAAATTTTCTTTTATCAATTTCAATCCATCTTTACCCCATATAGATAGTGAGTAGAACGAGCTATTTTTTTTGCCGTTAAAATTTTGAAAATAAACGTTTAAATGCCCCTCAAAAGTCAGTAAATACATTCGAAACATATAAAATGCAGTTAAACCCGCCGTAAAAGAAGCTATTATCGCAAAAAGAGGCGAATATCCCCAGCTATCATAAAGAATCTCGTCTTTGGACCAAAAACAAGCAAGAGGTGGAATACCACAAAGAGAAAGTGTACCTAACAAAAAGGAAGTTTTTGTAATTGGTAAATATTTTGTTAAACCCCCCATAAGAGCCATATTCTGGCTTTTTTCTGGCGAATATCCAAGACAGGTTTCCATTGAATGAATAATGGATCCAGAACCTAAAAATAATAATGCTTTCGAATAGGCATGGGTGATCAAATGAAATAAAGCCACTCGATAAGATCCCATACCTAAAGCTAACATAGTATAACCCAATTGAGATATTGTAGAATAGGCTAAACTTCTCTTAATGTCTCTTTGAGCAAGAGCCAAAGTAGCCCCTAATAGTAATGTTATCATACCTATTAAAGAAATAAAATTCATTACGTAGGGTATAGATGTAAAAAGAGGAATAAGTCGAGCTACAAGAAAAATTCCTGCTGCTACCATAGTAGCAGCATGGATAAGAGCTGATATAGGAGTAGGCCCTTCCATGGCATCAGGTAACCATACATGAAGGGGAAATTGTGCCGATTTAGCAACTGCACCAACGAATAATAGGGAGGCAAAGAAAGTAAGAAATAAAGAATTGAACCCATCATTATCAATCAAATTTTTGGTTATTTCGAACAAATTTCGAAAATCGAAACTACCCGTTATAAAATAAAAACCCAAGATTCCTAATAATAAACCAAAGTCCCCTACGCGATTAGTTACAAAGGCTTTTTGACAAGCACTTGCCGCAATAGGTCGTGTGAACCAAAAACCTATTAATAGAAAGGAACACATTCCAACCAATTCCCAAAAAAAATAAATTTGTATCAAATTAGAACTAGTTACTAATCCCAACATAGAAGCATTAGACAAACTCATATAAGCAAAAAATCTCAAATATCCTTGATCATGAGACATATAATTGTCACTATAAATAAGAACCATTATCCCAACAGTAGTAATTAATAATAACATAATGGAAGTAAGCGGATCTATCAAATAGCCAAATTCTAAGGAAAAATCATTATGGATAGTCCAGGACCATACATATTGATGAGCAATACTTACGTTTATTTGATAAATAGCCAGATCCGCTGAAAAAATCATAATGATACTGAGTAATAAAACACTAGGAAAAACCCACATACGGCGAAGGCTTTTTGTCGCGGTCGGAAAAAGGAGAAGTCCCACTCCTATAGCAATAGGAACTGGGAGTGGAATAAAAGGTATGATCCATGCATATTGATATGTATGTTCCATAAAAAAAGAAAACTTTTTGTATTTTTTTTTTTATTATTTAATTGTTTCCGATTCACCAGTTCTTATCTCTTGGGGAAAAAGCAAAAAACAAAAAAGAATTGAATAAAGAAAATGACGATTTAAAATAAATTAAATAGAAATCAAATTATCTTTCTTTATTTATTGGGGTAAATGGCTACTCAGGATTCTGTATATATTCTTTATATTAATTATATACATAAAATATATATATATATTCTATAATCTATTTACCGAATATTGCAATAACCAGAATAAATGATTATTTTTACTTAATACTTAAGTAAAATTGAGTTCAAGGTATAACGTTTTTCTCTTTCGTTTTTTTTTTTTTTTGTAAGTTTTTGTGGGATAGGGATTAGAATCTTTCCCATCTATTCACTTTTTCAAATGAAAATAATACAAAAAAAAGAAAAAAGTCTTCTTTTTTTAGTTTTTGGAAGGTTTTCATTTTTCATTTTAATATAGAATATATCTCGCATAAAGATAGATAAAAAATTCTCAAAAAATGAGAATTGGGTCACGATCTAGTTAAGACGGGTAAATTCTCGAAGAGCTTCCCTTTTAACTAGATAAAAAAAGCATTGGATTATGAAAACTTACACTATTTCACAACTAAAGATTCTTTTTTCTTTTTCTTTTATTGAATATGTTCAAATAGTTATTATTTTTTTAGTATTTTATTATAGTAAGTCTTTATTCATTTTTTCTCTAAAGCTAAAGGATACTAATTCAATCCTGCCATCTCAACGATTGAATATTGAATATAGATGGGCTATTATGATTTCGAGCACGCCGCTATGGTGAAATTGGTAGACACGCTGCTCTTAGGAAGCAGTGCTAGAGCATCTCGGTTCGAGTCCGAGTGGCGGCATCTTCAAAAAGAACTAAAATAGATCCTATTCTATAATGAATTGAATTCTTGAATTCCATATTTACTTTATTTACTTTTAGGATTTTTATGATATTTTTGACTTTAGAACATATATTAACTCACGTCTCTTTTTCGATTGTTTCAATTGTAACTACTATTTATTTGATGACCTTATTAGTCCACGAAATTGTTGGACTATATGATTCGTCAGAAAAAGGGATGAAAGCTTCTTTTTTGTGTATAACAGGATTTTTAGTGATTCGGTGGATTTATTCAGGTCATTTCCCCTTAAGTGATTTATATGAATCATTAATGTTCCTTTCGTGGAGTTTTTCCATGATTCATTTAGCTCCCTATTTTAGGAACCATAAAAATCATTTAAGTACAATAACCACGCCAAGTGCTATTTTTACCCAAGGGTTTGCTACTTCAGGTCTTTTAACTGAAATTCATCAATCCACAAAATTAGTACCCGCTCTCCAATCTCAGTGGTTAATGATGCACGTAAGTATGATGGTATTGAGCTACGCAGCTCTTCTATGCGGATCTTTATTATCAATGGCCCTTCTAGTAATTACATTTCGAAAAAACCTAGATATTCTTGGTAAAATTCATTATTTATTAACGGGGCCATTTTATTCTGGCGAGACCAAATACATGAATGAAATAAGCAATGTTGTGCGAAATCCTTTTTTTATTTCGTTTAGAAATTATCATAGGTATCAATTCATTCATCAATTGGATTTTTGGGGTTGTCGTATCATTAGTCTAGGTTTTCTCTTTTTAACCATCGGTATCCTTTCCGGAGCAGTGTGGGCTAATGAAGCGTGGGGGTCATATTGGAATTGGGATCCCAAGGAAACTTGGGCATTTATTACTTGGGCTATATTTGGGATTTATTTACATACTCGAACAAATAAGAATTTGCAAGGCATAAACTCTGCAATTGTGGCTTCTACGGGATTTCTTATAATTTGGATATGCTATTTCGGGATAAATCTATTAGGAATAGGACTACATAGTTATGGTTCATTCACATTAACTTCTAATTGAAGAAGGATCCTTAGAAATCGAATACAGGGACAGGGGGATAGCGTATCTAACAAAAGTTTGTAAGAGTTTTTGTTTGAGAACCATAAAGTTTTTTACGGTTCTCAAACAAAAACTCCAAACGTATCTAATTCAATCAAGTTTTTTTTACTTGATAGATATCTTATTATATTATTCTTTTTATTTTTTTGATAAAAACAAAGTATCTATAAAAAAAAATAATTAGATAAAATAATTTCTACCTTGTCAACTGATAGGGAAAAAACGAAATCTGGATAAATACCAATACCAATTATTGGTAAAAGTATACAAATCGAAACAAAAAGTTCTCGCGGTCCGGAATCAAAAAAATGAGAGTTTGGGGCATGAAATTGTTTGTATCCATAGAAAATCTGACGTAACATAGATAATGAATAGATAGGAGTTAATATCATTCCAATTGCCGTTAGAAATGTAATGGGTATTTTTGACATGAAAAAATATTTTTGGCTAGTTATTATTCCAAAAAATACTACCAATTCCGCAAAAAAACCGCTCATTCCTGGCAATGCAAGAGAAGCCATTGAGAAACTACTAAATAATGTAAATATTTTTGGCATTGGGATAGCTATTCCTCCCATTTTGTCGAGAGAAACAAGACGTATTCTATCATAACTCGTTCCTGCCAAGAAAAAAAGCGCAGCGCCAATAAATCCATGAGAGATCATTTGTAAAATAGCCCCATTGAGTCCCGCATCTGTTATGGAACTAATTCCTATAATTGTGAAACCCATATGAGATACGGAAGAATAAGCAATTCTCTTTTTTAAATTATGTTGACCAGGAGATGTTGAAGCTGCATAGATTATTTGAATTGTCCCTATTATCATCAACCCGGGAGAAAATAGAGAATGAGCGTGGGGTAATAATTCCATATTGATACGAACTAATCCATATGCTCCCATTTTTAATAAGATTCCGGCTAAAAGCATACATGTACTATAATGTGCTTCTCCGTGGGTATCCGGTAACCATGTATGTAGGGGTATGATTGGAAGTTTTACAGCATAAGCAATAAAAAATCCAAGATATAATAGTATTTCCAATACTACAGGATATGATTGATTAGCTAATGTTTCAAACTGTAATGTCGGTTCATTAGAAGCATATAAACTCATACCCAGAACTCCGATTAAGAGAAAAATAGAACCCCCCGCAGTATACAAAATAAACTTTGTAGCTGAGTACAAACGTTTCTTCCCGCCCCACATAGAAAGAAGTAGGTAGACAGGAATTAATTCCAACTCCCACATAATGAAAAAAAGTAAAAGATCTCGAGAGGAAAATGATCCTATTTGACCGCTATACATTGCTAACATTAGGAAATGGAACAATCGTGAATCTCGAGTAACCGGCCAAGCCGCTAAAGTAGCTAGAGTAGTAATAAATCCCGTCAGTAAAATGGGTCCTATGGAAAGTCCATCGATTCCGAGTCTCCAGTGAAAATCAAAAATATTTATCCATTTATAATCCTCTTCCAATTGGATTAATGGATCGTCCAATTGAAAATGATAACAGAATGCATAGGTGGTTAGAAGGAGTTCTAATAGACAAATACAAATAGTATACCACCTAATTACCTTATTTCCTCTATGAGGGAAAAAGAAAATGAGAGAGCCCGCGAATATCGGCAAAACAACAATTATTGTTAACCAAGGAAAAGAATTCGTGGTAAAGACAAGATACACTTTGGACAGAAAAACCCATACTCGAAAAATACATAACATAATTAGATATATATAATATCGAGTATGGGTTTTTGTCGGTAAAGAAAAATAAAAAGAGTGCAAGTAGAATTTTTTGCAAGGTATCAATAAGCTAGACCCATACTGCGAGTTGTCTCATGCCATAAATAAACCCGTACACTCAGGAAATCCGTTGGACAGGCGGATTCACACCTTTTACAACCCACGCAGTCTTCTGTTCTTGGAGCAGAAGCAATTTGTTTAGCTTTGCATCCGTCCCAAGGTATCATTTCTAATACATCTGTGGGGCAAGCTCGTACACATTGGGTACACCCTATGCATGTATCATAAATCTTTACTGAATGTGACATTGGATCTATCCATTTTTTGAACATCATAAATTTTCGATCTAGTTCTAGTAAAATAACTTAGTATTAGTAAATGAAATACATTTAAACACCAGATGAATCAACGATTTCCATTTACTAGAATGAGTTTGTAATCAATCTACTTCTGTATCTGCTCATGAGAGAGGACCAAGATACTTCGCCTTCTTAGATTTTCAAAAATAGCGTCTATTCTTTTCTTTATCTATATGCCTACGATTACTGCTATTTATTTAACAAATTTGATTGATTGATACGAGTTGATTTTCTATTACGATGAATTGACGAAACAATAGCTAATCCAATAGCCGCTTCAGCGGCTGCAATAGCTATAACAAAAATCGAGAAAATGTCTCCTTTTAATTGACGACTATCAAAAAAATCAGAAAATGTTATGAAATTCAAATTCACTGCATTCAGTATAAGCTCAAGACACATAAGCGCTCTAATCATATTTCGACTTGTAATCAATCCATAGATACCCATAGATAATAAATAGGCGCTCAAAACAAGTATATGCTCGAGCATCATTGAACTACCCCGCACCAATTCAATCTTGATTCATTTCAATATGAACAATAATGTAACTGATAGAGTATACCAAGTATGTAATGAAAATATTGGTAATAGACCTAACTAAAACATTTCCATTTTATACATGAACAAGCTAAAAGACTAAAAGAAGCATTAAAATAAAAAAGAAAAGAAAGGAAATCCTTAGTTTTTTTTTATGAGTATTTATTACTGACGAGTTATAGCAATTGCGCCTATCAAGGCAACTAAAAGAATTATAGAAATAAGTTCAAATGGAAGAAAAAAATCCGTTGATAAATGAATCCCAATTTGTTGACCATTATTTATCAAATCCTGTTCTAGAATTTGGTTTGATCTTGTGGTCCAAATAATTCCGTACCATGATGTATCTGAAATAGTAGTAATTAGTGAAAAAAAAAGACTTGTACAAACTAGTGAAGTGATCCCATCCCCCGCAGTCCAAAGGTGGGCATCATTGGAATATTCTGAACGATTCATGAACATCACAGCAAAAACGATTAGGACATTTATGGCTCCCACGTAAATAAGTAGCTGTGCCGCAGCTAGAAAATAGGAATTCGAAAGAATATGGAATAAGGATATACAAACAAGCACCAATCCCAACGAAAAGGCAGAATAAATAGGATTGGTAAGTAATACTACTCCTAAACCACCGACTATAAGACCCAACCCTAAAAATACTAAGAGAAAATCATGTATTGGCGCAGGTAAATCCATTTTTTTATTTTATGTAAATATGTAAAATTAAGAGAGAAATTCAGCCGAAATCCTTCATGACCTTATTGACCCGACCGAGAAAAAAGACATTATCCTATTTTTTAATACGTTTCTAGTTTCTAATTGAATGAAATCCTTTTATAGGGTGTTAGTTTAGGTTTAGGTATTGATTAAGCAAACTTCGCTTCCTCAAGTTCAATCAAAACCAAATTTGACTAATCTAATTAAGTAATTGTTATTGAATGAACAGAATTACCCACGCTTTTTGTTATTGGAATCGAATTCATAATTGTTTGAATTGTGTAATCTCCAATTATTGACATTGGTAATCGACCCAAAGCAATTTGATTATAATTTAATTCGTGACGATCATAAGTAGAAAGCTCATATTCTTCAGTCATTGATAAACAGTTTGTTGGACAATACTCGACGCAGTTACCACAAAATATACATATTCCAAAATCAATACTGTAATTAAGCAATCGTTTCTTTCGAATATTCGTTTCCAATTTCCAATCAACAACAGGTAGATCTATAGGGCATACACGAACACATACTTCACAAGCAATACATTTATCAAATTCAAAATGTATTCGACCACGAAAACGCTCCGATGTGATGAATTTTTGATAAGGATAGTGAATAGTTACCGGCAAACGATTCGCATGAGATAGGGTAATCAAAAAACTTTGGCCAATATACCTCGTAGCTCGTACTGTTTGTTGACCATAATTCATGAACCCAGTTACCATAGGGAGCATATCGTGAATATCTCTGAATAAATTTCATGTTTCTTTCTATTGGTTGAGAGAAGTTATGAAGCTATACTATCATATCCTAAAAATCCCATGCTATGCCTTTCCATTATAATGAAAGGAGTTGGAACGAAGTTGTTAATAAAAAATTCCCCAAAGAAATAGGTAAAAGAAATTTCCACCCAAGATTCAATAGTTGGTCCATTCTCAGCCTAGGTAAAGTCCATCTTGTTGTGATAGGAATGAACAGGAACAAAAAAGCTTTAGCTAATGTAATAAAAATACCTATTGTCGTTCCAAAGACTCTACACACTTCATTATTTCCGAAAAGCTCAGGAATGAGTATGTACGGAATAGAAAAATTCCAACCACCCAAGTAAAGAACTGTTACAAATAATGAAGAAACTAGTAGGTTTAGATAGGAAGCAAGGTAAAATAAAGCAAATGGAATACCCGAATATTCGGTTTGATAACCCGCAACTAGTTCTTCCTCTGCTTCCGGTAAATCAAAAGGTAATCTCTCACATTCCGCTAGGGAAGAAATTAGAAAAACCATAAACCCTATAGGTTGACGCCACAGATTCCACCCCCAAAAACCATATTTTGATTGCGCCTCAACTATATCAACTGTACTTGAACTGTTAGATAATTCTAGTCGATGGTAACATCACTCTTCCCGTCGCTATTGCAAAAACGTACATGAAACTTCAACTTCATACGGCTCCTCGATGGCCACAAATAAATATAAGGACCTCTTTGATGGTATCTCACTATGTTTGTTGTTTGTAGAGTAGGTCGAGTAACGATACATCGTAAAGTCCAAAATTAGACCAATGCAATCCTGTCTGCTATAAAAAAGTGCTTATGAATTGATCTTATCCTTTAGAATAGAATTTCAACTTTATTTAGTAAAAACTTCATCCTTAAATAAACTACTTATGATTATTTGTATTCATACCCCTTTCCATTACGAAAAAAAAAAAAAGACACTCTATTAGTTATTAGTTCATGAATTGTGATAAGAGTTATATGTGTATTAATTATTAATATGGATAAAGAAATAAAGAATAAGAGTTCCGTTTTTTTTCTTTCGTTCCTCTTCTTCTTTCTCATAAAAAAAAAAAGAATCTAAAAGAAAATAAAGGATTACTTCGTTCCTGATAGGAATTTCTTGAATTAGTGGATAGGAGCATACTCTGGATCGGGATCATGGGGAAGTACTACTTGATCGTTTCTACTAACTTAAAGCCCCTATTAGGATTCCTTTTATACGGAAATATCCGTCCCTCGGGATACTCTATATTACTAATCTTTTGTGTACCTTAGTATTCCTAACCGTCCACTAATTTTTGCCCAACCCCCCCATAGTATAGTAATACAAAGATATAGTAAAAAGTAAAAACTCCCTATAGGTTGATCTTTTGTATCCGCTTCAAAACCATGATGACTAATCCACCAATCTTTGGGAAACAGTTTCTAGTTTCTACTGCTTATCTTTACTTTCACTTAACTCTTGTACCTAGGGAATGAGACTCAATTTTTTACTGCCAATTTTTAAGCTGTTTTGTTTCACTCATATAACTATCTGTATTTAATTTAGTTCATCGCCCCGACTGATGAATATCCTAACGAATCGCACGTAGAGAGATTGATAATACACATGGAGTTAATGGTATTTCATAACTAATTGATTGAGCAGCGGCTCGTAGACCACCTAAAAAGGAATATTTATTATTTGATCCATACCCTGACATTAGAAGTCCAATAGGAGCAATACTTGAAATTGCAATCCATAAAAAAACACCTATACTCAGATCGGCTAGAACAAGGCGATAGCCAAAAGGAATTACGGAATAACTTAATAAGATTGATATGACTGCGATAGACGGCCCAAGACTGAATAAAAGAATATCCCCTCTAGATGGGAGAAGATCCTCTTTGAAAATGAGTTTGGTCCCATCTGCTAAAGCTTGAAGAATTCCGAAAGGACCGGCATACTCGGGTCCAATACGTTGTTGTATTCCTGCAGATATTTGTCGTTCTAACCACACAATTACTAGCACCCCTATGACGATTCCCGATAAAGGAGTAAAAATAGGAACAAGCAAGCATATGAGTCCGTAAAACTCTTTTAATGATTCCGATCTGGAAAAGGAATTGATAGCTTGTTGTACTTTTGTCGTATCCATTATCATTTCAACGGTCAACTTCTCCCATAATAATATCTATACTACCTAGTATTGTCATAATATCAGCCAATTTCATTCTTTTAACTAGCTGAGGAAGAATTTGCAAATTGATAAAACCTGGTGGACGAATTTTCCATCTCCAGGGAAAAACACTCTGATCCCCTATTAGAAAAATTCCCAACTCCCCTTTAGGGGCTTCTACTCTCACATAAAGTTCTTGTTTTGACAATTCAAAAGTGGGCGAAGGTTTTTTACTAATAAATCGATAATCAAAATCATTCAATTCGAAATCCCTTGCACTATCAAAGCGGCGTACTTCTAAATTTTCATAAGGACCCCCGGGGATTTGTTCCAGAGCTTGTTGAATAATTTTGATAGATTCTTTCATTTCACTGATTCGGACTAAATAACGCGCTAAAGAATCGCCTTCTTTTTGCCATTGCACTTCCCAATCAAATTCGTCATAAGACTCATAATGATCAACTTTACGAAGATCCCATGGCATTCCGGAAGCTCGTAGCATGGGTCCGGATAAGCCCCAATTTATTGCTTCCTCTCCGCTAATAAAGCCCACCCCTTCAACTCTTTCCAAAAAAATAGGATTCCGTGCAATAAGTTTTTGATATTCAGTAACCCCTGTTACAAAATAATCACAGAAATCCAAACATTTATCTATCCATCCATGAGGTAGATCAGCAGCTACTCCTCCAATACGGAAATAATTATGCATCATTCGCATACCCGTGGCAGCTTCGAATAGATCATATATAAGTTCTCTCTCTCTGAAAATATAGAAAAAAGGAGTCTGCGCACCGATATCCGCCATAAAAGGGCCAAGCCATAACAAATGAGAAGCTATGCGACTCAGTTCCAGCATAATGACTCTAATATAGCTGGCTCTTTTAGGTACTTGAATATTTCCTAATTGTTCTGGTGCATTTACTGTTATTGCTTCTGTAAACATAGTAGCTAAATAATCCCAACGTGTTACATAAGGCAGATATTGTATAATTGTTCGATTTTCTGCAATTTTTTCCATTCCTCTGTGTAAATAACCCAATACAGGTTCACAGTCAATAACAGCCTCACCATCTAGAGTAACGATGAGTCGAAGAACACCATGCATTGATGGGTGTTGAGGACCCATATTGACTATCATGAGATCTTTTCTTGTAGTTGGTACAGTCATATATTTATTTTTTCTCCGATTCCTTATTCCGTGAATTGCTGCAAACGAATTTCAAAATTAATTGGGGTGGGTTTTTATCTCCCGAATATCGAATTTACTAATTAATTCTTTATAACGTACTCTATTTTTCTTTGACAAATAAGATAGTAGCCGTTGACGTTTTCCTAGAATTTGACGTAAACCTCTCTGAGATAAATAGTCTTTTCTGTGCAATTCTAAATGTGAAGTAAGTCTCCTTATCTTATTGGTGAAACTGAATATTTGAAATTCAACAGACCCCTTTTTTTCTTCTTGCGAAATAGAAATAACTGAGATAAATGAATTTTTTACCATAAAAAGAATTCTTCTCACTCCCGCTTTTTTTTTTTTACAAATTGACAAATCTGGGTTTTACCGATCACTAATAATAATACATTTGCGTTTGTTATACACCAAAAGTTCATTTGAATTTTTTTAGATACTTGCTTTTTTTTATCAAATTCGATTACTCAATCCACTTTTCCTTTTTTCGGATATGAATACAAAAACGGGTATGGCTGATCGACTTTGCACTCAAAAAAGAGAAGCAGTTGGACTTAAGATTAAGAAGAGCCTGCCGATTCTTAATTCATTTCGGATAGGATAATGAATCGGCAGGCTCTTCTTAATTCATTTCGGATAGGATAATGTCGTTAAATCCGTATTATTTATGTACCAGAATCTAATATAACATAACACTTTTGTCTATCTCCTTGCCTTCATATACCATATAAGATATGGCATGTGATTCATAAAAAATGGACCATCAAGTAATTCGCAATTGTGGATACATACGGATTCTTGACATACTGAAACGACTACCATTATTGGTATCAAACCAATAGCGATTCATACAAGCTAAATCTTCTAATCGATAATTGGGCCAAAGAAATAATTTAAACTTCATAAATTTCTTTGCATTTATATCAAAACTTTTACCTTTATCCAAAACTTGAAGACAGTTACTTGTACTTGCTTTGTTACCCTTACAAAATGCTAGATCTCTATCCACAACATTTCCATCTCCCGAATTTAAACAAAGTCGAATTCTTAACTCTCTACGACGTCTAGGAGATAAAATATTTTCAATAACAAGTAAATCATTATGATTTTTTTCTCTATTCCCGAGCAACTTTTTGTGTCGAGGAATGGGTTTATAAAAACCCTTCTTATCAACATCAACATTTCTTTTTTCTTGGCTTTTTTGATAACTTTTCATTTTTTGCTTATTTTTAAGTACATGTAAAACCGTTATTGTTTGATACATAATAGATTGCCCATCCCATTTTATTGATAACTTAGCCGGTTCAATAAACAAATATCCCTTTTTTACTAACTCGGCAATAGGTTGAGTATTTGTCAATGGGATTAGCTCTACCCTCAGGTCCTCTCTTTTGATCGAAATTAGAGTAATTTCCGTTGGATTTTGTAGTCTAACCAGTAGAGAAATTACTTTTATATTATCGTATAGTACATTATTCGAATACAAAGGTAAAGGTTCGTCTAATTTTGCTTGAAAAACATAATTTTGTTTTAGTAAAAGATCTAATTCTGATGTTTTCTTCTTCTTAGGTTGCTTGTCATTTTTGTTAGAATCTCCTTTCAAATCTTTTTGTTGGTTTGAGCCATCTGAGCCAATATTTCCCTGGACTGACTTTTTATTTTCTTCTTTCTTTTTAATTTCTAATTCAGAATCCTTTTTTTCAATAGTGTTCTCATCTCCATCAAAATTGAAAAGAAGCGAATTGATTGGTATGCTCCATGGTTGAATCTTATATGTATCATAAAGTGACACAAATTCTGGGGGTAAAAACGAGAGTTTCAGAGTAGATGTCTTAGATATCGGATCCATTTTTATTCTTTCTTCATTCATTCCCATCCAGTCAAAAATGTTTTTTGTTCGATTGGCCGCGTTAAGTTGTTTATCAATCGCGAGAGGAAAAGTCTTTTTCTTATCTTTCTTATCTTCTTTATCAATTTTTGGATAAATATTACGTTTTTTAATATTTTTAAGAATGTTGACCTCAATATCCAGATCGAGCCAGAACTCTATATCCTCCATTTTTGTTTTAAGAGAAAAATCAAAAATTCTCCAATCAAAATATTTTCTCTCCCGATTTCTATGCCTATCGTAGTCTTCTCTTTTTTTTAGAGAACCAGTACCAACTACATCCTCCGACAGATCATATAATTCAAGAGAATATTTCTTGTTTTTATAATTAAAGAGAAGCTCGTTGCCCTCATTTACTTGTAATGGTGATCTAGAAATATATGAACCCTTCTTATCTTCATAATGAATATATTTATGTGATAAACGATCATATTTGTAATTTTTCAATTTTTTATTTAGTACAGGAGCCTTCGCATAATTCTTGTTTTTTTCGTTCTCATAATGAATTAATTGGTCTTTTTTCTGTTTATAAAAATCCAGATTTTGAGAGTTTTTAGTTTGAACCATAGAACTCTTCTGGATTCTATTTCGCCATTTTTGCGTTTGCGCTACTAGTCGAGACCATTGAGGTTTTGATAAATTGTACTGATAGTGATAACGTCCCCTTAACCAATTTTTCCATTCATTTAGTCTCATATTGTGGATTTTCTTATGCCCTGATTTCGAATGAGATATTCCTTGTCTTCTAAAGGAATCTTTTATTTGATCCTTAAGAAAAAGAAGTGTTCCCTGATATTGAAGTACAGATTTCCAGTGATACTTGTTAATAATTTGAGTTTGTGATAATTTGTAAAATACGTATGCCTGTGACAAAGAGGCGAGATCGCAAAAAGAATAGTCATTATTATTACTACTATTAGAAATAGAAAGTGATTCTTTTATAGTCGAAATAAAACGCATTTTTTTTTGATTTGGTTCATCATTAGGACTGTATTTAACAAAAGTGTTCTTATTTGATTCAAGAAAAACTTTGACATTGATTCTCATACTATTAATGATATATAAAGGGATCTCTATGTATATCCTTTCAATAAACAATTTTACGAAATAGTGCCATTTGCGTATTAATCGGGTATTCCTTCTTTTGAATATTTGCAAAATCCCTTTCTGCGGCTCTAATTTCTTATCATCATAACTTGGTTTCTTAGAACTCATTTTGATATCTGGAATTCTAATTATTTTTATAGTTTCTGTTGTGATTGTTTTAATTTGATCTTTGATTGCATTTGTACTATCGGCCATATCAGGTATTTTTTTTGATGTTAGGGAATCATTTATCCAATCCATGGATCTAACTTGATCGAGTGATTCAGTAATAGGATTATTACTTACTATATCATTTTTTCTATTTATACTTAATTCCCCCCACTCAGATACTGGAATTGTCTTTACTTTTCTAAGTTCTTGGATTTTTCTTTTGATAAATCCAATTATTTTGAAAATCCAACGTATTTGTTTTTTTAAAACCTTTCTAAACCTTTTTGTTCTTTGCTTTAAAATTCTTAGAGCTAGAAAACCTTCCTTTTTCACTTTTTTGAGGTTTGTATCAATTTCTTTCCAAATAGGTTTAAAAAAGGAGGGTTTTTCTCGGTAAGGGCCAAAGGGTCCTTCGGCTTCCATTCCGAAAGGTGTTAAAAAACAAAAATTTCCTTTTTTACCTTTTCCTTTCTTTTTCATTGGATCTTTATGATTAGATTCTACTTGAGGTTTGTGCCAAGGTTTTAGATCGAAAGGAAATAGGATCTTTATCTGAATACCATCGTCTAACCAATTTTGGGGGAATTCATTTTCTGATAATGGAATCCCTTCATAAGTACATTTAACATGCATTTCTTTACTCCACGCTTTCCAATCCTCGCGCCACTCGGGACATTGAAATAATAGCATACGGCCAATATTTTTGGCTATTATCAACGAGGGCAGTATTATATATTTTCTAAGAAATGATAGGGTTACTAAAAGCACACCCCTTAGTCGTTGAGCCTCATAAAGTTCGAAAAAGTCTGCCACCTTCTTCTCCTCCACCTCTTCCCTCGGATCTTTTTGCTCTGCTTGCTCCAGCCTTTTTTTCTTTTTTTCTTCTGTATCTTTAGAATGCGAATGAAAAGTTTTGAATTCCACGCATTTACCCACCAAATTTCTGATTCTGAAAAGCAAACTCTGCATTTCGAGGATATCAAAAGAAAAAAAAAAAAACAATTTTCTGTCTTCTTGGCCCAAAAAAAGCGGGGAACGCACATATGGGTGAAACAGTGGAAAAATAGAAATTTTGCGTCGTTGAGCTCGCATGGATCCTTTAATTAAATCGCGATCAAAATCTGGTTCTTCTAGATAGGAAAGCAAAGCAATTTCTTCCGGTTCCTCCTCCTTCTTATCTTCCTTATCCTTAATAGTATTCTGAGGATTTTCAATAGTCCGAGCATTCTTGGCAGTCTTATCTGTCTTATCTTCTTCAGTAGGAGTCTTAATATTCTCGGCAGTCTTATCTGTCTTATCTTCGTCAGTAGTAGTCTTAGGATTTTCGATAGTCCGAGCATTCTCGGCAGTTTTATCTGTCTTATCTTCGTCAGTAGTAGTCTTAGTATTTTTTTCGATAGTCCTAGCATTCGCACCAGTCTCCGTCTCTTTCTCAGTCTCGTTCTCAGTCTCGTTCTCAGTCTCTTTCTCAGTATAAATGACTACGCGTCTTACTTCTGGTGAACAAATATCATAAGCCTGATTTTCCTCTTCTTCATTGTCTTTTGGCTCGTTTTCCAAATCCCCCCAATCCACGTTCAATTTGTATGACCATCGAGGAACCTTTTTTTCGATTTCAAAGTTTTCGATTGCAATTTCAAGGTTTTCAATTTCATCATTTTCGTTTAAATTCAAAGCCGTATTAGGCCTTGGTTCCCCTGCAAATTCACTTCGAATTTCTCGATCTTCATCTTCAAATGCACTTTGATATTCTTTATCTTCGTCTTCAAATGCACTTAATGCACTTTGATATTGATATTCTTTTTGTTGTTGATCTTCACTTTTTTTGTTTTCTTGATCTTCTTTCCTTTTGTCTTCTTGATCTTCAAATTCTCGGAAATCATTAGGAAGGATATCTTGAAGCTTAAGCTTATTCCACATGCTTGTTAGGGAATCTTCTATCGGGTTGTTTAAAGGATTGTTGATGCTTGAGTCCAAATCGAAATTTCTAATTGTTCCACGGTGGGGTCCGCTCAAAAAAGGATCATACACTTTTGGTAAGCAGTTTTGCTCAGTCCCATCATTGTACAATCTAGTCCTTTTTTCAAGTACATCATCAAGAGAACCCTTGTCTAGAGCTTCAATTCGCTTGATAAATTCGTTGCTTAGGCTCTTTCTTTTTTGTTCGTTGGTAGAAACCCAACGATTATATAGTTCTTCCGAGGATCTTGTTTCTGTCGTGTCTAAAAACCACCTTTTTTGTATCATCTCAAAAAAAGTTGACAAACTGGGTGGATATGTAAAAGAGATTCTTTGTTTTCCGTCACTTAGGCATGTAGCAAAAAAATATTGTGCCATTTCGTTTTCGTTTCTTACAGCATTTGCAGGTTGATTGGTTGTTATATATCGCAATGGACGATTCCATCGTTTATAATCGAAAAGAAGAGTCACAATAGGTTTTTCAAATTTCTCCTTTGTTTTTTCCTCTTCATCCACTTGGATCTCTTCGGAATCGGAAGTGGTTTCTATTTCTACATCTGTTTCTTCCTCACTTTCCCCCATTTCTTTTTTTTTTTTTGAGTTTTCCTTCAGTTTCTTAGTGAAAATAGGCGAGGGTATTCCGCCTAAATTGTAGGCACAGGTGATAAATAAGAGAATACTCAAAATTCGACCCATAGAAGTTCTCAAGTCTGCCACAAGGTACTTATTTGATCTAGCGTGCCTTCTACCTATACGCGGCATTGCTATGATAGAAGGATTTTGCCGTATCCAGAATACTACCCATCCAACCCATTTCATGAAAAAAATGTGACCAATTAACCAACCAAGAAAACTACTTGTTACAAATAAGATCTTGTTGTTGTATCGAAAGATATAAATGTTGACTAATCTAGCTAACGTTGGACTTGGTAAAAGGAAATGGTTGAATAATTGAAAAATGATATTATTAAGGAATACAAATTGAATGGTGAGATTACGCATTGAATTTTTGGTATTGGTAGTATAATCAAAAAAGTATTTGTGATTGTTCCAGAAGAACTGAAACAAAAAATACGGTAGAACTATGACAGTTACTGTGTGGGGTCTTGCCAGTGCTAGATAAAGAGGCGCATAATAGATGGATAGTAAGATCATGAGCTGTCCCGTAATAAAACCTGTTGTTGCTGCTACCTCCTTCTGGGTTCCTTCCTCCATAACCCGGGCTTGGAGAAGTAAGAGATAAGAGGGCCCTATGGAGAATATGGTCAAAAATCCATAATATAGTCCGACCACAACGACCGAATTGATTATCTTCATGCATAA